TTTTGTTTATATGGAGCAAGCACCTATGGTACAAGCATTTGCTTTTTTTTTCGAGATTGACGGGACTCGAACCCGCAACTTTCGCCGTGACAGGGCGATGCTCTAACCAAGTTGAACTACAACCTCATTTTTTTAGCAGAAGTAGGATTCGAACCTACGTCCTCAAGGTCATGAGCCTCGCGAGCTAAAAACCAAAAACTGCTCTATTCTGCCTTTTAAACTCCTCAAATAGGAATCGAACCTATGTACGTCGGTTAACAGCCGAATGCTCTACCATTGAGCTATTGAGGATTTTTTAGGCCTATTATCGGGCTTGAACCGATAACATTCGGTTTACAAAACCGATACTCTACCAATTGAGTTAAATAGGCATTTTCTCTATTTAGAGAGACATTTTAATTTTTGAGCTTAGAAGGAATCGAACCTACATTAGAAACTTAGAAGGTTTCTGTCCTAGCCGTTGAACGATAAGCCCTTGCTTTTCGTTAATTTTTTGTAGGAGAAAGAGGGATTCGAACCCTCGATATGTTTTATCATATGACACATTAGCAATGTGTTACCTTAAACCGCTCGGTCATTTCTCCTATTATAAAAAAGATTATAGACGTCTTTTTTTTGTAAGTCTACATCCATTGTGTGGAATACTTGCATAATCATAAATACTTTCAATCGATAGTTGAGTTTTTTTGATATTTCTACATATAAGTTCTCGATCTTTACCAAATCCTTTAAAAATTAAATGTAGTTGTTTAATACCTATTCTTTTTATATAAAAAAGCATACGATTTATTAGTTTTACTTTATTTGCAAGTAATCTTTTTTTATAACCTTTTGCACCAGTAGTTCCAGTTGAGCTATTTCTAATAACGTTTCCATTTATATCTGTAAGAGATAAAATTAAATTATTTCTTAAACTTTGTATATACAATTTACCATTAGAAAAATCTAATGTTTTTTGAATATAAAGATTTTTTTTTTTTCGTCTTCTTTGTTTTTCTTTTTCTTGTAAAGTTTTGTATTTATTTGCCATAATTATTTACCTTGTTTTTGTTTATGTTTTTTGATTATACAAACTATTAATTTAACACCGTTACGTTGTATTAGACGACATTTTTTACATCTTTTTTTAATTGATGGTTTTCTTTTCATGATTAATTAAAGCTTATTAATAGTTCTCCTCCTGTATTTTTTGCAATAGCTTCTTCATCAGTAAGTATTCCATAATTTGTTGATAATATATAAGTTGTTATTTGTTTATTTGGTAACTTTTTTATATCTTTTTTTTTTATATATAATCGTTTACCAGGTTTACTATAAAATGTTATATTATTTATCAATGGTCTATTTTTTACATATTGTAATTTATAAACTATTATTTTTTTAGTTTTTGATATTTTAATAACTAATAAATTACGTATAAATCCTGCTTTTTCTATTATAGTTAATATTATTTTTGTAAGTTTTGTATATGGTAGTATATATAGATCTTTTTCTGCTGATAAATCGTTTTTTAAAGTAATAATTGCCGCTTGAAATTTTGTTAGTGATGACATTTTTAAATTATATCTTTTGTTAATAAACCTAATTTATTTAAATACATTAGTGCTTCATTATCGGTTTTGCATGATGTTATTATTGAAATATTGAATCCAATTTTAGAGTATTTATAAAATTTTATTGAATCACATTCTCGAAATGCAAAAAATGTTTTTAATCCTATATTAAGATTTCCTCTACCATCAAATTTCTTTTTCGGTATTCCTTCAAAAGAAAAGTCTTGAGGTAATATTATGTTAACTAATCTATTAAAAAAACTTATCATTTTATATTTTCTTAATGTTACATAAAAACCTAATGGCATTTTTTCTCTTAAATGAAACCCTGCTATTGGTCTTTTAGCGTAGATCATTTTTGGAGTTTGTCCAGAAATGATTTTTAGTTGTTCAAAAAAATAGGTTATAACATCTTCAGATGTTTTTATAGAACCTATACCACAGTGTATTTTAATTTTTGTTATTTTCGAATATTTTTGTTTATTAAATTTAGTCATTGTTTTTATATTATTATTGGTGCTATAGATGAAATTTTTTTGTAACCTATTTTATTTATTTCTTTTGCAATAGGTCCAAAAATTCGTGAAGCTTTTGGGCTATTATTTTTTGTTAATATAATAGCTGCATTTTCGTTGAAACGTATTGTTGTACCGTCTTTTCTTTGAATTGGTGATTTTGTACGTACAATAGCAGCACGTACAATTTCAGATTTTTTTATTTGTGTATTTGGTATAGCATCTTTGACTACAGCTATTATAATATCACCTACTTTAGCAGTAGTGCCTTTAAGTACACGTATACACATTAATTTTCGAGCTCCTGTGTTGTCGGCTACTTTTAATAAAGTTTGTGTTTTGATCATTATTGTTTTTTTATTATTATTTTTGTTTTAATTGGTAATTTAGACGCAGCTAGTTTTAAACTAGTTAATGCTAAATTTTTAGAGACTCCTGTTAATTCATAAATGATTCTTCCTGGTTTAACAACAGCAACATAATGTTTAAAAGTACCTTTACCAGATCCCATTCTAGTTCCAGATGTATGAACTGTTCTGGGTTTATCTGCAAATATACGTATCCATAGTTTACCATGTCTTTTTATTTTTCTGGTACAAGCTCTACGTCCAGCTTCTATTTGATTTGGTGTAATCCATGATGCTTGTAAAGCTTGTAGACCGTAGGTACCGAAAGATAATTTAGTTCCACGGAAAGATTTACCTTTTAAATGTCCACGATGATATTTTTTATATTTTAATTTTTTTGGTGTATACATTATATTTATTAAAATTCAATTTGATTTTCATATATATCTAAATAAAAATTAGTTAAATATTTTAGTTGAGTATATTTTTTAAATTTTATTTTTTTAAATCTTTTTCTTTTTTTATATTTACTAAATTTTTTAATAATTATGTTTTTTTTTAATATTGACAATAATTGAGTATTATTTTTCCAAAGAATTGATTGTCCTTGATCAATCCAGATTTTAATACCAATTATTCCATATTTTGTTTTTGCAAATCCATAATCATAATTTAATACAGAATTATAACTTTTTATAGTAACTCGACCACGTTCTTTTATTTTTGATCTTGATCGTTCAGCTCCATTAAAACGTCCTGTTAATCTGATTTTTATACCTAGTGATTTTGTTGTTTTAAAAAGTTTTGATCTTCTTTTTTTTGATCGAGATAATGCTTTTTGAAAAATTTGAGGGATTCTTAGAGGTTTAAGAGATTCTAATTCTTTTTTTACTTTTTCCAGTTCTAAAGTTGCTGATAAATTTGGTGTAGTTGAAAATTTAATATTACAGTAAATTTGAAATAATGTATTTTGTGTAAATTCTTTTAATTGTGAATTTACTATATAATTTAAATTAGTTGTTATATAATTTTCTGTAGCTATCCAGTTAATTTGGTTAGCTTTTATTTTTCTTTTTTTTGTAAATTTTTTATGTTTTATTTTATAATATCTTTTTGGAATAATTTTCCTTTTTTTTAAAGATTTAAACTTTTTAATAGAAAGTTGAGTGTTTTTTCTTGAAAATTTATTTTCTTTAAAGTTTTTTTTCTTTTTATGAAGTAAAATTTTAAATTTTTTATTCATAAATTTTCTTAATTTTAAAAAACGTTTTTTTAATTTTATTATATGTTTTTTTTTACGTTTTTGTTTTCTATTTTGTTTAAATTTTTTTCTAATAAGAAAATTATTTGTAATATATTTGTCAAAAATATTAATATCTATTTTTAATGTAGTAATAGTTATTAATGTATTTTTAGAGTTGATTTTTTCATTTATTGTAATTAATTGATTATTTGTTGTATTTTTAAATGTAATATTTAAAATATCAAATCTATTTATTTTTAATGGATTATATTTTATAAGTTTATCTTTATTTTTCTTTTTTATAAAAATTTTTTTTGTTTTAAATTTTTTTTCTTTTTTTTTTAAAGTATGATCAAAAATTATTACATATTTTAAAGAATGTAATATGGTTTTTTTAAAAAAATTTAAAATAAATAACCAACTTTGTTGATTAATTTGTTGGTTTAAAAATTTATCAATGAATAAAAAATTTGTAGGTTTTTTATTAATACCTAGTCGAAAAAGTGTAGGGTTTACTTTATGTGTCATTTTTTAGTAGTTTTTTTTCCTTTTTTTTTTTTAGAATGTCCATTAAATGTTCTTGTAAAAGCAAATTCTCCTAGTTTATGTCCAACCATTTTTTCAGTAATTTTAATAGGTATAAATTTTTTACCATTATGAACATTTATTGTGAAGTTTTTCATAGTTAGATTTATTGTTGTAGATCTAGACCAAGTTTTTGCTTCTTTTTTTATAAATTTTGTTTTTTTTCTTCTATTTTTTCTTTTTTTATCTCTTAATTTTTGAATTTCATGATTTATTTCTATTATTTTCATCATTAATGATTTATCGAAAAAATTATATTTTTTAATAGATGTCATTAATATTTGAATTTTTTAACATATAAATCACTCCATTTTTTTATTTTTCTTGTTTTTGCACCTAATGCTGTTTTACCCCAAGGTGTATAAGGTTTTTTTCGACCAATTGGTGCTTTACCTTCTCCACCTCCATGAGGGTGATCAACAGCGTTCATTGCAGATCCTCGAACATGTGGTCTTTTACTAATCCATCTTGATGAACCAGCCTTTCCTAATAATTTAAATTTTACTTTATTGTTTCCAATTGTACCTATAGTGGCCCAACAGCTATTTAAAACGAATCTTTTTTTTTTTGAAGGTAATAATAAGGCAACCATTTTTTTATATTGATAAAGAATTGTTGCTTTTGTACCAGCAGCTCGTACTAATTGTCCTCCTTTTCCAGGATGTATTTCAATATTATGTATTTTTGTACCATAAGGGATTTTGAGTAATGGTAATGCGTTTCCTTCTCCTAAAGGTGCGTTTGGAGAAGATAATATAGTTTTACCAATATATAGATTATTGAAGTATAAAATATATTTTTTATCTCCGTCTGTATAATGGATTAATGCTATTAATGCATTTCTATTTGGATCATATTCAACTGTTTGTACTTTTCCGAAGATACCTGTTTTGGTTCTTTTAAAGTCAATAAGTCTATATAATCTTTTATGACCTCCTCCTCGGTGAAAACTTGTAATTGATCCACGATTATTTCTTCCTTGTTTTCTGTTGTATCCAAAAGTGTTTTTTTTTTCAGGTTTATTTTTCTTGTTTAATAGATAGTTTGGTTCAATGTTTTTTTTATGACGAAGACTTGGTGTATATGGTTTATATTTTTTCATATTAATTTTTTTCTTTGATGATATTTAATTTTTCTATAAGTGGAGATAATATAGAAAAAGTAATTAACATTTCTGTTTTTTTTATCTTTTGTAGAATACTTATTGTTTTTGTTGAAGATTTTTTATTAATTTTTACAATTTTACCTGTAAAGTTTGTAATTTGTGAATTTTCATCTTTTAAAAGAACACTTATAAATTGTCCTTTTTTTAAAGAATTAAATAATTTTTTATTTTGTAAAATTGCGTTATTTTTTTTATTTAAATATACCATTTTTATTTTTTGTTTTTTCTTTTTAAAGATTTAAATTGATTTTCAATTTTTTTATTGTAAGGTGTTCCTTTTTTTTTATAGGCTTTAAAAATTTCATTAGAAAGTTTTATATAAAAAGGATTTGAGCTTTTAATTTTTTTTGTTTCTTTAAAAATCCATTGAATAGATTTTTTTATTTGATTAAAAAATTTATTTTTAGTTCTTTTTCTTTTACTATAAGTTTTTGGAATTATGTTAGTTATTGCTTTCATAAGAATAGTATAAGGGTTTTGTATTTTTTCTATTTTTATGTATTCTAACATTAAATTAAAAATTTTTAATGCTTTAATTTTTTTTCCTTCTTTCATTATTTGATTTATAAAGAATTTTTTAATTTTTTTATATGTTTTTAATTTTTTTGTTTTATAATAGTTTTTATATCTGTATTTTAATAATAAAATCTCATTATAGTTTTTTGAATCTTTTGAAATTTTATTATTAAAAGTTTTAATATATGTTGATAAGAAAAAAGTTTTGAATTTTAAATTATTTTTTCTCGTCTTTATAAAATTTTTATATGTTTTTTTATTGTTTTTATATAAATTATTTAATTCTTTATATATTGTTGTTGTATTTGTTCTATATATAGAGTTATTTATCTTTTTTGATAAATTTAATTTAATATGACGTTTTTTATTTGATAAAATTTTATTCATATATTAATAACCTTTTATTTTTATTTTTGTACCATATTTAGATCTACTTGTTTTTCTTTCATGAACACCTTTTACATCTTTAGCTCCTCTTATTATTTGGTAACGTACTCCAGGTAAATCACGTACACGTCCTCCACGTATTAAAACAGTGGCATGTTCTTGTAGCGAATGACCTATTCCTGGAATTCGAGCAATAATATCAGTTGCTTGTATTATATTTGAATCTTTATATCTTTTTCTAAAACGAATACGTGCTACTTTTCTTAAAGCTGAATTTGGTTTTTTTGGTTTTAAAGTAAAATATCTTATACATGTTCCTCTACGTTGAGGTTTTCCTTGAAGAAATCTTGTCTTTTGTTTTTTTTTATTTGATTTTCGATTCGTTTTAATAAGTTGTTGTAGTGTTGGCATTGAAAAAAATTCCTATAAACTTTTCGGGATAACAGGATTTGAACCTGTGGCCTTTTGTTCCCAAAACAAACGCGCTTCCGCTGCGCTATATCCCGATTATTTGCGTTTTTAGTTCAGTTGGTAGAACGGAGGTCTCCAAAACCTTATGTCGTGGGTTCGATTCCTACAAAGCGCGTATTATTATAAAGTAAATATAAATTTTATAAAATTTATAGTAAATTTAAGAAGATTTTATAAAATGTAAATTCGTCTTGTGTTAATATAAAGTTTATTATTTTTTTATTTAGTAAAATATTTTTAGTTCTATATAAATAATGTAATTTACTCCAATTATAAAAAAAATATAATTTAGAATTTATTCTAGAGATCCATAATTTTTTAAAAAATCTTTTTTTATTTTTTCGGTCTCTATATTTATTTGTTAAGGATTTTATATAGCTTTGATTAGATATTTTGAAGTTAATACCTCTTGTTCCACGAAATCCTTTTGTTTTTTTTAATATGTTTAGTTTTTTAGTTTTTATCGATTTAGTATATTTTTCATTTCTCATTATTATACCCCCAGGGGAATTCGAATCCCCGTTTTTTCCGTGAAAGGGAGATGTCCTAGGCCTCTAGACGATGGGGGCATTTGGTGGATATAGCCAATAGGTACGGCAGTGGATTGTGGTTCCATAATATGCGGGTTCAAATCCCGTTATTCACCTTATTACCTACTACTGGATTTGAACCAGTGCATTTCCGCGTATGAGACGGATACTCTAACCAACTGAGTTAAGTAGGTTTTTTAGTTTAGCATTAGGTTATTTTCCCAAAAAATTTCTTTTTAAGTATTTTCACTTTTTATATGTTTCACTTCTTAGTTCGGATGGTCTTTTTAAAAAATTTAAAAAGCTTAAGGTGGTTCCATATAAACGAGAACACTAAACTATAAAGCAACTACGGTATAGTTGTTATTGCAAAATTTACAGTTGATTTTTTAGTATGTATTAGCTGAAATCTTTACAGATCTTATACTTTACACCTATCTATCGGATAGTCTTTCCGTAATCTTTTAGAGAGCATTTATCTTGAGGTCCACTTCTCACTTAGATGCAGTCAGCGATTATTGGTTCCATACGTAGCTACCCAGCGTTTCCTATTGGTATAAGAACTGGTACACCATAGGTATGTCCTTTAAAGTCCTCTCGTACTATTAAAAGTATCTCTCAATGCTCTAACGCTTACACCGGATATGAACCAAACTGTCTTACGACGTTCTAAACCCAGCTCACGTACCGCTTTAATGGGCGAACAGCCCAACCCTTAGGACCTCCTACCGCCCTAGGATGCGATGAGCCGACATCGAGGTGCCAAACCTTCCCGTCGATGTGGACTCTTGGGGAAGATCAGCCTGTTATCCCTAGAGTAACTTTTATCAATTGAGCGATAACTCTTCCACTTGAAATTATCGGGTCATTAAGACAGGCTTTCGCCCTTATTCGACTTTTAAGTCTCATAATCAAATCTTCTTTTGCCTTTATACTTAATAATTGATTTCCAAACAATTTAAGAAAATCTTTGTATACCTCCATTACTTTTTGGGAGGCACCTATCCCAGGTGAACTACCTGCCAAAAACTGTCAAATATCCTGTTAAAAGGTATATTTTGAGTACTCCCTATAGAAGAAAGTGGTCTCTCACTTACGACTACTTAAAAAGATTTTTGTCTACCACATAAACTGTATTCTCTATATATTGTACAATTTCAAGCTATAGTAAAGCTTCTAGGGTCTTAGTGTCCTGGTGCAAGTAATCCGCATCTTCACGGATATGTCTATTTCACCGAGTTTCTCTTTGAGACAGTGCTCGACTCATTACGCCATTCGTGCGGGTCAGAACTTACCTGACAAGGAATTTCGCTACCTTAGGACCGTTATAGTTACAGCCGCCGTTCACCAAGGCTTTGTCTATGAGCTTCGTATTTATTAATATTAACTCATTTAATTAACCAGCTGGCACTGGGCAGGCGTCAGCTCCCATACATTGTCTTTAAGACTTTGCGGAAACCTGTGTTTTTGTTAAACAGTTGGTCGAGCCTCTTCACTGCGGCCTTTATTTTTTTAATAAAGGCACTCTTTCTTCCGAAGTTACAGAGCTATTTTGCCGAGTTCCTTAAAGAGAATTATCTCGCGCCCCTTAGTATATTCTACTACCCTACCTGTGTCGGTTTTGGTACAAGTTTTTTTATTTTTTATTCATTATTAGAAATGAAGCACAGAAATAAGATCTTTTCTTGGAAGTAAAAATATAATTAAATAATATTAATAAATAAAAATTTGTTTTTTTTCAAATATTATTTATTAATATTTTTACTATTTAAAACATTTAAATAAAAACCTATTTTATTATTTAAATTAGTTACTTCGTCCATCTTTTCTGTTTTTATAATAAAAAAAGTAAAAGAATATTAACTTTTTTTCCATCGACTACGCTTTTCAGCCTTATCTTAGGTCTTGACTAACCCCTTATGGACGAACCTTAGTAAGGGAAACCTTAGGGTTTCGGGGCATTGGATTCTCACCAATGTTTTCGTTACTTAAGCCAACATTCTCACTTCTGTAAAATAACAGAACGCTCCCCTACCGAATATAACTAGATCTAATAATTATATTCTCACAGTTTCGGCAGAAAATTAAGTCCCGATAATTTTCGGCACGAGTACGCTATAGATTTTAAAATATTGAAAAATTACAACAATTTTTCTATAACCAGTGAGCTATTACGCACTCTTGAAAGGATTGCTGCTTCTAAGCTAACCTGCTGGAGGTTTTAACATACCCACATCCTTAGTCACTATCATTTTCATTTTGGGGCCTTAACTGGTGATCTGGGCTGTTTCCCTTTTGACCAAGGAGCTTATCCCCCAAGGTCTCACTAGTAGATATCTAAATAGAGTATTCAGAGTTTGCCACTTTGAGGTACAACTTTCGAAGCCCACAAAAGAAACAGTGCTTTACCCCTCTATTTGTGTTGCTACTGCTGCGCCTAAACGCATTTCGGGGAGAACCAGCTAACTCCGAGTTCGATTGGTTTTTCGCCCCTACCCACAATTCATCCGCTAATTTTTCACCATTAGTCGGTTCGGGCCTCCATGTTATTTTACCAACACTTCACCCTGATCATGGGTAGATCACTCGGTTTCGGGTCTAAAAAGGGTGACTTTAGCTTGTTAAACTTGCTTTCGCTATGGCTCCAGAGAATTATCTTTAACCATGCCACTCTTTTTAACTCGCTGGCGCATTCTTCAACAGGCATGCGGTCAATTTTTAATAAATCTCCCACCGCTTGTATGCATAGAGTTTTATACTATTTCATCATCTTCTACGATTACTTTTCACCTTTCCCTCACGGTACTAGTTCACTATCGGTTATCTAGGAGTATTTAGTCTTATAAGGTGGTCCTTATATTTTCATACGGATTATCTTCCATACTACTTTACAAAAAAGATTTAAAGTGTTATTATTTTATTTAATTACTGGGCTAATACCATCTTTGGCATAATGATTAATTATTTCATAAATAAAAAAATAGAAATCTTTTTTTAGACTGTTTCCTTTTCGCTCACCACTACTAAGGAAATCGCTGTTGCTTTCTTTTCCATCAGTTACTAAGATGATTCAGTTCACTGAGTTACCATTTTCTTTTTTATGAATTTAAAAGAAAATAAAAAAAATTTATTTCAAAATTTTTTTTAGGTTATCCTATTAGGGGATCTTAAAATTATCTATATTTTAAGCTTATCGTAATCATAAAACGCCCTTCTTCGACTCTAGATACCTAGGATTCTACTCTATGCAATTATTTTTATGGAAATAAGCGGGTTTGAACCGCTAACCTTCGCTGTGCAAAAGCAACACTCTACCAAATTGAGCTATATTCCCTATTTTTGGGCTATGTTGGATTTGAACCAACGGCCATACCCTTATCAGGAGCATACTCTAACCAACTGAGCTAATAGCCCTTTTTTTTATTATCATCAGCCACACCTTCCAGTACGGCTACCTTGTTACGACTTCACCTTAGTTATTCATTTCATTTTAAATAAAATTTATCATTTTTTCAAATGTTTATATAGATTATTTTCAAATAAAATCAATTTCCAAGGTGTGACGGGCGGTCTGTACAGAGCTCAGTGACGTTTCACCGCAATATAGCTGACTTGCGATTACTATTGATTCCTACTTCATATAAACGAGTTTCAGTTTATAATTCGAACTTTGATTAACATTGAAAATAAAAATATATTGAGTTAACCATTGTAGCACATGTGTAGCCCGAGGCGTAAGGAGCATAATGATTTGTCGAAATCCTAGGCTTCCTACCCATAATAATAACTAAAGTATTATTAAAAAGTACGTATTCTTCATAAAAAACCAAAAAATTGATAATTATAATAAAGAATTAGGGTTCCGTTCGTTACGAGACTGAACTCAATGTTTCACAACACGAACTTGACAACCATGCACCACCTGTAACTATTGTAATTAGTTTACATAATTACATTATTTTTGTTAAAAATAATTAAATAGTTATGTCAAGCCTCGGTAAGGTTCTTCGTGTATCATCGAATTAAACCACATGCTCCACCAATTGTGTAAGCTCCCGCCAAATCCTTTAAGTTTCGGTCTTGCGACTGTACTTCCCAGGCGGGGAACTTAACGCGTTAGCTTAAATATTAAAAATTTTTTTAATATCTAGTTCCCATCGTTTACAGCTAGGACTACTAGGGTATCTAATCCTATTTGCTACCCTAGCTTTCGTCTCTCAGTGTCAGAAACAACCCAGCAGAGTGCCTTCGCCTTTGATGGTCTTTCTGATATCTAAGCATTTCACCGCTTCACCAGAAATTCCCTCTACCTCTATTGATCTCTAGTTTTAAAGTTTCAAATACTTTTTTAAGGTTGAGCCTTAAGCTTTAACATTTGACTTTTAAAACAACCTACAGACTCTTTACGCCCAGTAAATCCGGATAACGCTCGCATCCTCTGTATTACCGCGGCTGCTGGCACAGAGTTAGCCGATACTTATTCCTTAGATACTGTCATTTTTTTCATTTCTAAGAAAAGACCTTTACGACTTAGCCTTCTTCGGTCACGTGGTATGGCTCCGTCAAGCTTTCGCTCATTGCGGAATATTCCTCACTGCTGCCTCCCGTAGGAGTTTGGGCCGTATCTCAGTCCCAATGTGGCTGATCATCCTCTCAGACCAACTACTGATTGTCGCCTTGGTAAGCTGTTATCTTACCAACTAGCTAATCAGACATAAGCCTTTTTCTTGGTTTCACTTTAAAAATTAAAAGCAGTATTAGGGGTTACTTTAAATTTCTTTAAACTATACCTATCCAAAAAGTAAGTTCTTATGTATTACTCACCCGTTCGCCACTTTTATTAAAAAAATTTAATAAATCGTCGACTTGCATGTGTTAAAGCCTACCACAAGCGTTCATCCTGAGCCAGGATAAAACTCATTTGATTTACTTTTATATTTATTTTAGGCGGCACTCAGAATCGAACTGAGGATATATAGATTTGCAATCTATTGCCTTACCACTTAGCTATACCGCCTAAAATGATAAAAAATTACCAGCTACTTTTTATTATACCTGGTAATAAACCTTTTGCAGCTAAATCTCTAAAAATAATTCTTGAAACACCCCATTTTTTTACAAATCCACGAGATCTTCCAGTAATATAACATCTATTTTTTAATCTAACAATCATACTATTTTTAGAATGTTTATTAAATAAGGTTTTTTGATATATAATTATTATTAATAAAGAAATATAATTTAAAAGATTTTTAATTTTTTTATCATTATCTTTTTTATTTCTTTTTATTAAACATTTATCCAACATTGATAATTCCAAGTTTAATAAATGCTTTAAATTAACACGTTCATCAATAAATTTATTAACAAGTTTTAAACGTTTTTGTTGACGCATTATTAGACATTTTCTAGTCATTTTATTACAAAATTATTCTAAAAAATCGATTAAGTCTAAAAAGTTTAAGCAAAATATTGATTTTTCAAGAGCTTGAATATATTTTTTTCTTTCTCTTAATTTTCTTCTTTGGTAAAATGCATGAAATCCAGTACTTTCTACTGATAATGCAAATTTTCCATAAGGGTTTAATAATTCACGTTTGTTATATCTAGCTGAACGGAAAAATTTGTAAACCCAATTTACCATTGATTTAAAGTGAAATCTATCAACAATTGCATCTAATTGACCATTTCTAAAAAGATATTCACTAGTTTGATATCCTTCTGGAAATTCTTCATTTAATGTTTCTGAAACAACTCTTCTTCCGGCAAAAGCGATAATAGCTCCTGGTTCCGCAAAAATAAAGTCTCCTAACATTGCAAAACTAGCAGTAACTCCACCTGTTGTAGGAGAAGTACATACAGAAATATATAAAAGATTTAATTTTTTTTGATAAATATTTAATGCAGCAGATACTTTACCCATTTGCATTAAACTTAATGAACTTTCTTGCATTCTTGCACCACCTGAAGCACAAAAAATAATTAAATTAATATCATTTTTTGTAGCATGTTCAATTAAACGAGTAATTTGTTCACCAATTACTGATCCCATACTACCACCTAAATAATTAAAATCCATTATAGCAATAGCAACAGGTTTTTTATTTATAAAAGCAAGTCCAGTTACAGCACCTTCTTGGTTTTGGTACATTATTTGTCTTCTACCAACACGTACACCATAACTAGGATCATCGTCAAATTTTAAACTATCAACAGGTGATAATACTTCATTTAAAGGTGTCCATGTACCTTGATCGATAACATAATATAAACGTTCGTGACCTGTTAATTGAGAGTGAAAACCACAGTCAGGACATACACCTAAAAGAGTTCTAACTTCACGTCTATCAATAATAGCTCCACAAACTTCACATTGATAAAATATATATCTTCTATAATCATAGTAACTATCGAATAATGAAGCCCACATATCAGAAAATACAGTATAGTAAGCATTAATTATCCATAATCCCCAAATAGAATTCATCCATCTTAAAATTGACATAATATAAATTGAATCATAAAATATAACTTAATTATATTTAAATGATTACAATACAAATTATACAATATAACTTAAATGTTATCACACTGGTATGATTCTTAAATAAATAGGCCTTACCGGATTTGAACCGATGACACCTTGTTTGTAAGACAAATGCTCTACCAACTGAGCTAAAGACCTATCTATTTAAGATTTTTTTTTAGGTTTTTTTAAATTTTTATTTTTATCTAAACCTTTTTTAGTTTCTTTAGAAATTTTACTCTTATTTAAAGTTTTTTTAGGTTTTTTTAAATTTTTATCTTTGTTTAAACCTTTTTTAGTTTCTTTAGAAATTTTTTTAGACTTATCTAAAACTTTATTATTTTTTTTTAATTTATCTTTTGTTTTTTTAAGAAGTTTTTTTTTATTCTGTTTAATTTTTTGTAATCTTTTACTTTCTTTCTCTTTTAATTTCTGTTCTTTTTTATCTAATTTTTTAATTACACTTTTTGGAAGAACTTTTCTATCAGTAATATTAAGGTCTTGTTGTCTTTTTAAGAATTTTAAGCCTGTAATATATTTACCACCATATCTAAGTCTATGTGCCATTTCGTCAAGAAGTTCTTGACCTTTTTGTGTAATTATTAATTCTTTAGATTTTATTTTTCGAACTTTCCATTGAATACCTTTTAAATGATTTCTATGAGGGTTTTTAACAGTTTTTTTATAAACTTTTAAATAATTTTGATTTATAAACTCTCTTTTATTCATTGAAATAGCATAATCTTCTCTTAACTTTCTTTCAATTTTTTTTCTTTTAAAAGCAAATTTTCTTTTGATCCATGCTAATTGATCAGCTTGCCATTTTTTAGTTTCAAATGGAAATTGATAATTTTCGTATTCAATATCATATCTAAAGAAAATTAAAGAGTACATAAATAATAAAAAGTTTCTTATTAAAATAGCAAGAGTTGCTGTTAAATCAGAACCTTTCCAATAATAACCCCCTAATGTTGGTTTATTAATCCAATAATATTGAGTCATTGGAGTACTTTGTCTAAATCTATCTGAAAACCCTCTATCATATACACGATAAAAAGATTGATATCTAAGAAATGAAGGCATAAATCTTCTTAAACGCGCCTTATATGATAAATAAGTAAAAATAGATTCTTCTTGTTTTGTAGCCCTACGACGAGCACTTCTTCTAAGCCAATGAGGACTATCTTTAAAAGATAAATCATTTAAATACGCATAAAAATTATGAGCTTCCATAAAATTAAATCTTCTATACTGAACATAATTTTCAACACGTGCAAATGGGAAATTAAATAATTCATTACTATGAACAAAAGCATTTAATTGTAATACACAAGGTTCCCAATAAATACTTTTTCTAACAGAATCTAAAGCATTAAACCAGAAAAATTTACTTTCAAAATCTCTAAATGCTGCATAAAAAGTATCTATTTTTTCCCTAGTTAACGGCCAATATTTATATAAATTTTTAAAACCTTTAAATCTAACAACATTTCTTAATCTAACCTTTTTAAACTTATTATAAAAAGAAAAAACTTGTGTTTTATGTTCATATAAATTAGTATCTAAATCTTCATTCAAATATTTAACTCCTTTTATTTTAAAAATACGATTATATACTTGTCTAATAAAAATAAAATTAGATAAATCTTGTTGACCTAAAAAGCTCATTTTCATATTAGTTAATAACGCTAATGGATGATAATTTAATTTTTCAATAAATGGAGAAATTTTATTATTTTTTAACATAGTAATTAAAAAATCTTTTCTGTTTTTTATAAATGGCGATAAATAAGAACGAGCAAATTTAGATTTTTTAAATCTTAAAACTGTTGGATCTTTATATTTTGTTAAAGTAGCCTGATTTACAACCATTTTATTTGATAAATCATCTTCTTCATAATAATCTAACTCTGAATGATAAGTTAAATTATGATCATCATTATAAAATAAATTATCATACTTCATTATATTAAAAAATTCACCATTAAAACGTTTAAAAACACGATATTTATCTTCTTGTGTAACAGTAAAATATCTACGAATTCTTACAATAGTACCTTTAAACTGTTGATTATGATATTTATTAGCAAAACTTTTACAATTATTTTTAAAAAATACTGATTTAAATGGATGATTTATTTGTGACTCCATATAAATATTAAAATTATATTTTCTTAAATAATTCAAAAATTGTAAATAAAATAATTTTTTATAATGAAGATCAGACTCCTGATTAGGACTTATATTTCTAATAAATGGATTTCTATAAACTACATTATAAATAATTTGATATATACGATGATAAGTTCTATTATATCTTCTAAGAAATAATAAAACTCTATTTTTCATATACACAGTATTAGGAACTATTTCAATTTCCATAGTCACTTTAGCCTTTGTTCTAAATAATCTTAAAACAGAAGCCATACCATCTTTAACAGTTTTTTCATTATAAGTTTTACCTTTCCAAAAATTACGAACATGTTTACCTCTCATTTCATAAGTTAATGAATCACGTTGTGCCCAAGTCACAAAACTTGTTAATTTTCTTGCTAATTTTACAACCTCTCTAAGATATGCTATTTTTCTAGTCATAATAGTATCAAATCTTGGTGAAGAAAAAGGTAATCTCATTACAAAATAAGGAGAAAAATCTCTACTTGAAGGTGTTCTAAAATAACGATTTAATCTATTATTTTCTAACCTATCTAAATAAGCATATCTAAAATTAAATAAACTATCAGAAGTTTCTTTCTCTAAATATTCACGATAACGTTTATAACTTCGTACAACTGTTTTGTTATAAATCGGAAAAAAAACATTATTATAAAGTTGTAATACTTTTAAATTTACTGGATTAAAAGCTTTACCCCTATAATAAAATATATTTTTTTTAGTTAATCCAAAAAAATCGAATTTTTCACGTGGAGCTACTTTTTGATAGCCTTTAAATGTTATATAAGAATCAAACGCATTATATTTAAAAAAACCTGTTGGTAATAAAATACGTTTTGTTTGTTTAAATTCAAATAAACGTTTTTTATAAAATTTTGGATGTCTCTTATATTTATTTTTAAGTCCTTTTTTAAAAACTCCAATAAATTTAGGATATTTACTAAAACCAAGTTTTGAATAAAAAGTAGATACTTGACTATCTGGAATATGTCTACAATCTCTTGCTAAAAATGAAAAAGGATTATTATTTCTAATACGATCCTTATTATACATAATAATAGATTTATATTTTAAATCATTTAAAGATCGAACTCTAACCAAACTTTCAATAGGTCTAAAACGTGCAGGCAAATGAACACAATGACGGAAAATATGTATCGCAAAAATTAAAAAAGGTGATGTATGCATCCTATTAAAAGGTTCCATATACCAATTATAAAAACGATCTATATTTGTTTTCATTAATTTATCCTTATCTTTATAAACTACACCAACACCGACAACATCTTTTATAAGAGGAAGTTCTTCACCAAAAATAAAAATTCTACGTTTAAAAGTTCTATGAACACCTCTTACATTTTCAGTTTTAATTCTATTTCGATTTCTTGCAACAAGTCTTCTAAGTTTTAAAGGTTTTGCTAAACCATAATAATGTTTTGAATATTTAAATAAAACTTTACCTAATTCTGGTATAGCTCTAAATTTAGCCATTCTATTAGCTTTACATGAATAATCACGAAATGCTGCCATTAATTTATTACTTATTACCGACTTATAAGATATAGTAGTATGAACTGTTTTAGTTATTGGAAGTGGTATATATTCAAGATATAATGGAACACTAGCAATTGATCTATCAAAAAAGTCAACAAAATTTAACAATCTATATTTTACCATTTCTGGTCTAAACCTAAAAGTTTCACCCGTAAACGGAGCTAATTGAGAAAATGCAGGATGATGACCAAAACGACCTCTATCTAAAGCTTCCACTTTATACGGTCCAGTTTCATGACCACCAACTGCCATACTCATAACTTTTGTACAATCTTTTAATGAATATGGATCAAATACAGTACCATACAATGATGTATCTTGTGATACAAAACCTAAAGACCCTAATGTAAAATACCCAAAAGGATAATACATTATTATACTAAATGCTAATGTATATATAATACTTGATAAAATATAACGAAATTTTCTTCCATATAAACCTAATTCATTTTCTGGAAATTCACGATCAATATATAATTCTTTATCCTCATGACTTATCTTTTTATAAAGAAGTACAATAATAGCTTCAGGATTTCTATTAAAATATAATTGAATTCTTCTTTTAATTTCTCTAAAATTAATATTTGCTATATAAATCATAGCAATACGAAATAGAAAAAATAAATAAAGTCCAAAAAAAACTAAAACTAAATAACCACAATAATAACCTAATAATATATAAATAGAATCATTTCTTTCTAATATAAATTCTAAAAAAGTCGGAGCTAAAGAAGGTAAAAAATTACTTAATAAAGGATAAATTCTTGGCTGATCCATTAATGCACATAATAACCCCATAAAAAATGAAGTTTTTATATAAGTTTTAATAGAAAAAATTTGTTTAAATAATGGGAAAATAAAATCAAAAAATCTAGTATATCTTAAAATACGTTCTTTTCTAGGTTCAAACTCAGTTTCAACAGTATCACATAACTCATCATCTTCTTCATCACGTATTGAGTGATAAAAAAATAATACAGCATTTTCTATAAAAACATTATAACCTAAATAAAACGCCATAAAAGCCCCAAATAAAATGTTTAAACGTTCCCATGAATATATAAATATAAAAAATTTAGGAACAAATTTAAATGAAATTAAATAAATAAAATGACCTAAAATATAACCAATAAATGAAGGTGCTAAAGTTACAAACCCGTCATAATACATTTTTTTTAAACAATATATATAATAAGGTGATATTGTTAATATAGAAAAAAATGCAACACTAGCTCCTTTTATAAATAAAGAATTTACAGATTGTACAATATCATTACTAAAACTTAATAAATTACTTACTGCAATACTATTTGTAAACCCGTTTATAACAACTTTTACACTATAACCTAATTTAAATCTTTTAATTTCATCATATACTTGATTAAAATAATAACCCTTATTTAAATACCAATGTGCTCTATTAAACCAAAATCTCTTTACAAAATTAGATCTATGAGCATATATAACAAAAAAAGAAGGATTATTTATAAAGAAATTAACTGCTTTAAATCCAATAACTTCATTTGGTATTAAACTAAAAATAGTATAACCTTTTAACTCTACTAAATAAATAATTAATTTTTTTATTTTTTTTATAAAATTCGCATCTTGTTTTTTTCGCTTCAACGATAAAGAGCGATTATATCGTTGAATATAATCTCTAATTAATACTATAAAATACATAATCAACTTCTTTTATTATTGTTTTCTTATTACAAAATAATAACGGAACCAAAACATTATAAATAAGAAAACACAAGCTCCTAAAATGACCATAGAACTTATAACACAAGCCCCAATGTAATCATATTGTTCCAATGTTTGCGAAACAAAAACTGAAGAAACTAAATCTTCAAAAGGGAAATTTCCCGAAACTAATACAACAGATCCAAACTCACCTAAAGCTCTACAAAAAGTTAAAGTAAATCCATTCAATAATGGTGGTATACATAAAGGAAATAATACCTCTTTAAAAGTTCTATCATTATCATAACTAAATGACCAAGCAGTTTCCTCTAATTCAATATTTTCAGTAACTTTTTCTAAAACAGGTTGAATTGATCGAACAACAAAAGGAAATGTTGTAAAAATCATTGCTAATAGCACCGCTTTTCGAGTATAAATTATTTGATTATGCCCTAAAAAGCGACCTAAACCTTTTGACCCGTATAACTTAATTAAAGTTAAACCAGTCACAGAAGTAGGCATTGAAAAAGGTAAATCTATAGCAGCATTAAACCATTTACGACCTTTAAATTTATAACGAACTAAACACCATGCAATAATAAAACCAAAAAAAGAATTTATTATTGCAGTAATGAATGCTAATTTAAATGATAATAAAATTGAATGAATCGCTACAGGATTAGAAGCCTTTTTCATTACAATATCCCATGGTGAATTATAAACATATCTGAATATAGCATATAACGGTAATAATACTATAAATGAAAAATGCACCACAATGAAGAAAAACATACGTCTTTCAACCATAAAAAAATCCATTAAATTCTCTAAAGCTTTTAAAGAGAAAAACTTGTTATATTCTTTTTTTTTACAAGTTCTATAAGTGTTAATATAATTTTGTTTACATTCGCGTAAACTCTTTTCCTTTTTTAAAGGTGTTTCGATTTTATTTTTTTGTAAATTATTCATTTTTTTCATAATCATAATTAATTTTTATAGTTGTTTGTTTAAAATAATTATTAATATCTAAAATTCTTAAGTACTCTGCTTCTACTAATTTTTCTCTAGTAAATTCAAAAGCCTCTAAATTATTAAAAAGTATTTCACATCCTCGAAGTAAAGCTTCATTAATTATTTTATATATATAACGTTCTACAACATCACCTTGATATCCAAGAAAATCTAATAAAATAGATGATGAAAATTTAAAAGAAACATTATGTCCATAAATATGTGTTGGATGTGTTAAATAAGGATTTACACCTTCAGTATATTTACCTAGGCCAAACTGTACACCATAAGTAAGATACCAATCCATTTTCATTTTAAAAAAATTTAAATAATCTGGTGTTTTTATAAATAAAAAATGGAATAAATCATGTAAATATTGAAATTCAGGATGATCCATTCTTGCTGACATTATTTTTACAGCTAATGCATCAAGAACACTTTCATCTTTTTCAAATTTAAAACGTTTTAGTTGCTCTAATGATATTGATGCATCACTATTTACTAATGAATCATCAGAATATAAACACCAATAATCAATCATTAATGATACAAAAATAGCAACATATTCCATTGTCATATCATTAATAAATGGAATAATTATAGGATTTTCAGAAGAATCAAAATCCTTAGGTCTATTATATAAATAATAACAAATTTCACCAATTTTAGGACCTAAAAGTCCTATTAACTGTTCTTCAAAAAATGTTTTATCTTTATCATGAATAGTAAAATACGAAGCAATTTTTTTTCTAAAACTTTCTAAATTTACATCATCCACTCGCATATATTTTGAATAAATATCTCTATTTGAACCTGTTTGAAAAGCATAATCAAAAAATAAACGAGATGTTTGTTTAAATAAAAATAAGTCAGCTTTCTCTTTATACTCAAATTTTCTATCTGATAATAAATTAACACCTAATATATAATTCATAGAATCCGTAAGCATTTGATGAGATATCTCAAAAACTCCTTTTTCATATGCAATCATATTTGAATGACCAACAACAGCAGTTAACTCAGCAGGTGTCCAACCAGCTGTCATTTGTACAAAATAAGACCAATCTATTTTTTCATCATATCTTAAATTTAAACCTAATTTCATTTGGAATAAATAATAACGTTCATTATCACTTAAAGTTTGAAAATGTAATCTAGTATGAAAACGTCCAACACGTACAAGAGCTGCATCTAAAACATGATAACGATTTGTCGCACCAATAACTCCAAACCCATGTCTTCTTCTTAATAAATTAGCAACATTCCAAGTAGGTTTTCTTTCAGATTTATTAGCTAATCTACCAGTTATACCATCACATTCAATTAATAATCGATACAACATAGATCTATCATACTCATGACCTTTTAAATATAAATTATAAGTTTCATCATCATGATCTACATATTTCTCTATATTATTAAATAAATCTTCTGTAGAATCTAAACCTATTTGATTTAAACAATCTCTCCATTCAATACTACCACCAATATAACCCGTAAAAGGATTTCCAAATTTATAAATATTTACAGTAGAAAAACCTCTACGATCACGTAAAAAATTAGAAACTGATTTAAAATTATCAGGATTATAAATTACAGAAGTTCTATCTTGCCCTAAATCGATATTAGGACGCGCATATCCAATCGAATCTATCTCATCGATAAAAATAATACAAGGAGTTAATTTTTCAGCCTTTTCAAAAAGACGTTGCACCTTATCTTCTAATCCTCCAATAAATTGATGAGGAGTAAACAATAATACTGGAATTCCTAACTCACCACCTAATGCTTTAACTAAATAAGTTTTACCAGTACCAGGAGCACCAGATAAAATTAAATGAGTTTGTCTAACTTCTTTTGAATCGGCACTTTCTCTCAAGAATTTTCTTTCATACAAAATAGATCTTAATAAAAATCCAGGAGCTTTATACAATACAGGTTTATAACCAACAACTTCAAATAATTCATGAAGTTTGTCAACATAACGATCAATTCCTGCAACATAACCAAAATCAATATCAAATTTTTTATAAATAGTATAAGGTAAAAAATAACTTAAATTATACCAATCAGCTATATAATGTTTTACAGTACTAAATATAGGAACATTCGCATACTCTTCTTCAAGACTATATAAATAATCTAATGTATGAATAGCTAAAGCACGAATAAAAACTCCTTGTAATTTATAAAAGAAATAAAGAAGTACTGAATTATTTATCATTAATAAAATAGCTAATAATACAGTTATATAACTATTAACAAATATATCTTCGGTTGATGTTATTTTTGCTAAAGTTAAATACTCTGGAATTAAACCAAAAAGATCAATACTACCTACTCCAAATATAGTACTTAAAAACATATTATAAAAGAAAACAACAAGATTTATAGCACTCATAAACGGTTTAAATCTTAAAAATTTAACTGATGATAATTTACCTCTTTTATTTAAATCAACAAAATTATGAAAACCACTTTTTGATTTATATTTAAATTCTTCATTTAAAGGTAATAATTCAACAAAAACTCCATTAGAATATTCGTCAGATCCAAAATTACCAAATTTCATTCTAAGACTACCTCCTTTACCAATATGAGTATTTATAGTATCTTGGTCAATTATATTACCATTAAAATCACGGATAACTTTAACTAACTGATCAGTAAATAACTCTGATTCATTTTTCTTGGCACCTTCAAGCTCACGTTTTTCTTCAAATGTCATTAATTTACTACCATAAGCATGATCTAAACTTCTTTCAATATTTCCAGCTGCAGCCATTCTACTTTTTATATTATAATATTCTGGAAAAGCTAAATATGACATATTTCCTGCAGTCAAACGTTCACCTTTATTTATACGTTTAAAAAGAAGAGTACTTGCATCTTCTTTTAAATGTTTAGCACTTTTATATTCATTTAACAATAAACGATTATAACGTTCCCCAGGAAATAAATTAGCCCATAATCTTTTACGAAAAGAACCTCTTTCATAATTACTATATAATTTAGTACTACGAACTCTACCCTTATATTTCTTCGAACCTCTAATATTATCAACAGCTTTACGTCTCGATCTATCTGGAGTAATTGAAGTATTAAACACAGAAAATAAACTTGGAAGATCAAACTTATACTGAACAGAACCACCTAAAAAAATATCACGACCTTTATCAAATGGTAATAATGGACCTTCATATAAAGCTTCTTGAATTTTAAGCATATTCATTGAATATAATTTTCTCCAACTTTCTGGATCTTTCCTATTTAATCTATGAAGTACAGGAAGATCAAAAAACCCCATCATATGTGGTACAGTAAAATATTGTTCAAAATTATTAGATAAATGAGGAAAAGGTACATTTTTTTTACCACCATCAGAATGAAAAAATTTTCTTGGTATTTTTTTCTTTCTTCTTTCATAAGCTAAAAGTCTATTATAATCTGCTTGAGATACCGTCCACCAGTGACATCCTATCTCATCAAGATAATCTAAATATAAATCATAATCTCTATGACCATGCCAAGTTTTTGAAAAATCCTTTAAAGTAACTAAAAGTAAAATATCTTTTGTACTTGTTACAGGATCAGCAACTATTTGAGACTGTCTAAAAGAACCCCAATCATACGAAAGATCTTCAGGTTTCGTATCTATATTATAACCTTCTATATCACGATCAAAATCACTAAAATTATAAGGTAATGCACCAGATTTTTGAGCTATAGACACATATAAATTTGGTACATTTATGCTCTCTTGCCCAGTATTAACAAGATTTAATTCAGGAAATTGATAACCAGTTAATTGTTTTTGAACGCCTTTTTTCATGTTCCAAGATCTAAAAGAATGATTAACCACATTCTTTTGCACACCTCGACTTTTAGCAATATTTTTAATATAACGTTTATATAACGGACTTTTAGATATAAAAAATCTACGTTTAAAATTCCTTCTTTTATAATAATGTTTACGTCCTATTATTCTTCTTAATCTATAAAAATGACGTATACCTTTGTATATATATGAAAAGTTTTCAGTTCTAACTGATTTTTTTATTTTTAGTTGAATATCTTTTAATGGAATCTGCCTGTTATCTGGTTTTATAACAAAAGGTAAACTATCTCTATGTCTTTTTGTCAATAAATTTCTACGTCGCATCATTAAACTATTCATTTCATAATCATCTGATGACGCTTTAAATTTTCTATTTTCAACTTTTATAGAAAATGTAAGTGCAGTTATAAATTCAAAATATAAAATACTATATAAAAGTATCTTATCTTTAATTGTTAAATATTGAATTGCTAAAGACTTAGGATAATCTATAAAAATTAAATAAGCATTTTTTATTAAAAAATCTAAAAAAATTTTTAAACAACGATACTGTACGATTATATACCAATAAATATAGTTAAAATAAACATTAGCAATATGAGATAACACTTGTACAATAATTACTCTATAAGTTTTAAATTTTTTATACAATTTATATCTTAAAATTCTATCTTTAGTATAATATTTTGTATAATAAACAGTTTTCTTAAGTGCAAGTTCTATACCATGTTCCCTAACATCTTCAAATGTAAAATGTTCATCAACAATTTTCTTAAAAGTTTCAACTGTACTTAAAAAAATACGATACTGAACCATATTCACATACATATCTAATTCAGTATATTCATAAGTTGGATCTAAATTAGCATAATGTTTATAATTAATTCTTTTTTTCTTTTTACTTTCTTTAACATCTTTATCAATTAAAGCTTGATTTTCTTTAATAATTTCTTCAAAAGACTCATCAATTCTATCTTGTTGTTCATTTTCATCTTCATTTAACTCTTCTTCGGATTCAGACCCAGAACTATAAGAACAAGTTCTATTAAATCCTTCTCTATTTTCCGAATAATCTATTAAATCTTCTTCATTCGATTCTAAAAATTGATTATAATGAGAGTATGCATCTTTATTATAGTTATCATCAAAATAACTTGAGTTACAAATAATTGTAGTTGTTTTAGTTTTTTTATCCAGGCTATTCACCTTATTACGAAATAATTGTAGTTTTTTGTATTTAGTCATTAATTTTTTTGTTATAGTGTGTTATTTAGAGTGCGAATTTAAAATCTAAATTTTTTAAATTCTTTATATATTGTCTAAAATTTAATTATTATTTTTTGAATATTAGCTAAATGGGACAAAGTCACAAAAAAATAATAATCAATAAAATTATAATAAATTTTCTCTGCGTTTGAAGGGACTTGAACCCCCGACTCCATGATCCGTAGTCATATGCTCTAGCCACTGAGCTACAAACGCAAAAAAAACTATTAATTATAATTAAAAATTAAATGAGGATAAAGAGACTCGAACTCTTACGGCAAATTACCAGCAGGTTTTAAGCCCGACGCGTCTACCAATTCCGCCATATCCCCTCCATTTTAATCTAATCTAAAATACCAACAATAAATTTTGAATAAAAATGGAGATATAGCATTTTAAATATTAGTTAAGATAAAAAATTTTGCAATCCTTTTTATTTTATATATTTTAAAAATATATTGCTCTTTTTCGTATTAATAGTTTTAATTTTTATTCGTTTTTTCATCTATCCCAACGAACACTTTTAATTCTTAATTATAGTACAATTTAAAATTCAATTTTCAAAAATTACATCGACAATAAAATATAATTTTATAATACAAATTGAGATTTTTATCTTCAGGACTAAATCACAGTTCAGGCCAATATTCCAAAAATAAAAATAATAAAATGAGTTGAGTTGGATTCGAACCAACGTAGACAAAAATCAACGGATTTACAGTCCGCCCCCTTTAACCACTCGGGCATCAACCCATTTTATTTCTTAAACCATACAGGAGAGAGAGGGATTCGAACCCTCGGTAAATTTCTTTACGTTGGTTTTCAAAACCAATGCATTAAACCACTCTGCCATCTCCCCAAATATTAAACATATTAAATTGTATTTTATATAAATGAAATATCTATTCATATAAAAGCGGATAGCGGGAATCGAACCCGCGCCTTTTGCTTGGAAGGCAAATACACTACCATTATGTAATATCCGCAAAAAATTGAGTAACCCGGGACTCGAACCCGGAACCAATCGGTTAAAAGCCGAGTACTCTACCATTGAGCTAGTTACCCTTTATGAAAAAAAAACATACACATATTTTTATGCTTTCAAACGGACAAGATTCAATATCCTCATATTACTTAACAAATACTATTCTTTATTGCAAAAAAATAATAAATAATAATAGTTATTTACTGTACTGTTATCATTTATTCCAAAAAAATAATATAATAGCCTTTTGGCAATTATTCAAATTAAAATCTACATTTAAAAAACCAATCATAATATCTTTAAATCATAAAAATTTAAAAAAAAGAAATACTTTTAAAAATAATGAAATAAACGCCAGACTTTGGCGAATATATTCAAAAAAAAGAATAAATAATCTTTTTAAATATAAAAAAATAACTTTTGTTCAAGGACATACTTATAGTGATTTAATTGAGACTGTTATCATATTCTTCTTAAGATTTAAAATTTTAAGAAAAATATACCTTACTAAAACAATAAACAATTCAAAAAAATATAATAACAATTTTAGTACTAACCTTATAAACTATCCAAAAAATAAAATAACTAAAACAAACCTTCAATATAAAAAAACCATTAGAAATTTATTCTATATGAAAGAACATTCTTATATTAACTATAAAATTTATTTTAAATCTTTTGTAAAAACATATAAAATAAAAAGACCATTACTTTTAAAAAAATTTAAAAGAAAAGATATTTCAATATTAATTTTCAAAATATTATTACCTTTTACATATGACATATCAAATAAAAAAGTCTTATACATAAGAAATAAAATACGTATTTATTATATAATAATATTGAAAAATATAATTAAAAATGCCAGGAACCAGATTTGAACTGATGACACAAAGATTTTCAGTCTTCTGCTCTACCGACTGAGCTATCCTAGCTTTTAATTTCTGAGATGGAAGGATTCGAACCTTCGCATGTCAGGATCAAAACCTGATGCCTTACCACTTGGCTACACCCCAATAAAAAATAAAAGTACATTACATTCTTATTATAGAGTACAATTAAATTACATATTAAAAAATTTAAATTATAACCAACAATTAATAATTTTGTATCGAATGACACATAAAAAAAAAAGACGTTTTATTAATATAATGCGACTAGGTAACATTCCTGGATTAACAACTAAAACTACACAACTCTTAAGAAGAAAAAAAAGTAGAAAATTTCTTCGACCAAGAAAATTCAAAAGACGAAAAAAAAACTTTTTAAACTTTTCTATAATTAAAAAATCATTTAAATTTAGATATAAAAAATTATTCAATACAGCCTATTATGCAAATACTTATCTATATAAAGAACAATTAAAAAAATTATTAACAAAAAAATTAAAAATAAAAAAAAAAGTACCAGATTTTTTTAAATTCTATATCTATCAAAATTTTTTAAAATTTAACAATATATTAAATGGTAATGGTACATACTTATTATTAAAATATTCAAAATATTTATATCAATTCAAAGAAAGACAAAGAATCAAATTACACCATCAATTAAAAGATTATCAATTAGAAAAAATTGCAAAAAAATTTATTAATAAAAAAAATGATAAATTATTACAAAATAAATTAAATTCAAGATTAGATACAATAATATTTACTAATAATAAATCTGTTAAATCTATGAGACATGCAAGACAATTAATTACTCATAAAAAAGTAAAAATTAATAATAAAACTATAAATAAACCAAGTTTTATTTGCAAAGAAAAAGATAAAATACACTGCAAATTAAATAATAATAAATTGTTATGTTTCAAATACTCTATAAATAAGACAAATAAAAGTAGAAAAAAACAATTAGCTTTTTCTAATTATACTACTTTATTAGAATATTATTTAAAAAAAATTTAAAAAATAAAACTGCAATAAAAAAAATACCTTTGGCCGGACTCGAACCGGCACGCTAAAAGCGTCAGTTCCTAAAACTGATACGTCTACCATTTCGTCACAAAGGCTTGCATCCAGTTGGGTTCGAACCAACGATGTCAAAATATGAGTCGCATTATGAGTGCGATGCATTCAACCACTCTGCCATAGATGCGCAAGACCTCCTCCCCCTCTCTCATACACATAACTGCTACATTAAATATTAATCTTTTTTTTATCATATATTATATTGAAGTTAGTTTACTTATTCCTAATCTAAGATATTGCCTTCGGTTTCTTGAAGTTAGTTTACTTATTCCTAATCTAAGATATTGCCTTCGGTTTCTTGAAGTTAGTTTA